TTTGTTCCACTCCTTTCATTTATACTCCAAGCGCGATTGCTATAATATATACTTCCTCGACCACTTTAAGACAGATCGATCTTAAGAAGATCATAGCTTACTCCTCAGTAGCTCATATGGGTCTGGTGACTATTGGTATGTTTAGTCGGGCGGCGGCCGTTAGGTCACCTATTTTTTTTTAGTTATGGACACACAAGGCCAAAACATGTGTGCCGGGCGTGCGACCCATCAACCTACTAGCAATGGGGAAGAAAACATAGCATGTCGCAATAAAAGCTTGATTCGAGGCGTCAGCAATGCCGTCTGTTCCAAAAACAAAAGCCCCTTAGCGCCCCGGGACGGGAGTAGAGGGCGGCCCTACGAAAGTCAGAATCGAATATCGAATCTTTCTGTTGGCTTTCCCAATTCATCCGTGAATAAGAATTCAAGGGCGTGAAGCGAGTGCTTCTAGCTGCTTCGCCTGCTTTAATTAGATTATGGCGGCTATGTTTTCGCGGCGGAAATGAACGAAAAGCGAGATGAACGTGCTATTTTATCAAATCGATTGATAGGATAGCCAACTCTGTTCTGATAGATCGAAAGAGATAGAGAGGGAATCTATCAAGAATAAGGTTGGCTATCCTATTTCTATCTATTGATGAGACAACTTTCTTTTCATGATCCATCAGAAAAGAAAGAAATCGATATGTATCTGATGGAGTCTACATCGTACATAGAGCGCTCAAGCTCTTTTTATTTTAGGCCAGCTCAGTTCTCTTATCCATCGGTCCAATGCACTGGGCTCATCTCATGGAGGGAAAAGCCAAAATGTAGTTGTCTTGTTCGCCGCCTCGACGCATCCCCTTCTCTCCCCGGTATCGTCCCACACAGAAAGAAAGAGCGCAGAGCCCCGGCCCGACCTGTAGGTCCGCTAACGTAAAGCGAGGAGTTGAGCCTGAACTAGCGAACCGAAGTCACTTTCGGAACCATACTTCCTACAGCTAAGATGTGTCCAGTCCAGCGGGAACGCGCAGCGCAAACGAACGTGAGCTGCTATACCGAATCCCCCGCTGGCCAGCGGGGACCGAGTGGTAAGGCCATGATATGCAGGGGAAAATATCACTCATTCTTCCATTGGGGACAGGTGCACGAACGACAACTCCAAACGTCACACATCCGCCGCCTACCTACCGTTTAGGTGGCACCAGCGAGATCCAGCTAAGGTAAGGTCGTGTCGCGGCTGCTCCACTCCGCTGCGGTCTGATGAACTGAACTTCGTTGCCTTCCCGCGCGCGAAGCGAATGGGCGCTGTGCCGTGGGTCAGTTTCGGGGCGGAGAGTGAAGAGAGACCAGAAGAATGATTCCTTTGGATCGCCGAGCTTTTTCAGCCCAAAAACTAAGATAAGAATCAATGGAATGTTTGTCTATCCATGAACATCTATTCTATCTCTATATCTAGGGGATCTCTCTATACATATAAAATGGCATGAGATGAAAGGCTTTCTTTGATATGTTTATTCAGTACCAATACAAACGAAAACTACGCCAAAGTGGAAGGGCCACTATAGAAGCTAGAAGTAGCTAGCCTAGCCTATAGTAGTAGTAGTCGGCCTAACCAAAGCGTCACGACAAGATCAAATTCGCTTTATGAATTGAATCTTAAGTAGGGGGCTTAGCCCGCCAGCCTACCAATCAAAGAGGCTGAGAGTAAGCGTAAGCTCTTCGAGCTTCCCTTCATTCGCTTCGCGGGAGCCGCACAGCACATAGCTGGAAGTCAGAGGGCCCATACTACCTGCCTAACCTTTCGCTCCGAGGGACCGTAGATCGGAAAGCGCCTTCTAAAGCACCCCATTCATCCAAAAGAAAAGAGAAGGGGCCTATTTATTTGCATGACCTCTGTTCACCCTATCTACACCCGGAGCCACTCCCCTAGCGGTCCTGCCACCACGCCGCAGAACGGGAGCTCGTGTGGAACCCTTTCTTTCTGGCGTAAGAGCGGTAGAACGTAACAGGCCGCCTAACCGGGCCGGAGGTACGGTAAACTCGGCCAAAACAAAATATGACACCCAAAGGGCCCGACGCGCACAATCCTATCCGAGTCCGAGTTTACCCCTTGCACTTCGGACAGCCATCTGTAGCATCATAAGGAGGACCTCCCTTTCGAGGTAGAAAAAGAGTACGGTACATAGGAGGTTGGTCTTTCTCAACGTGGTGTATAGCACGAAAAACCTTTCGATACAAGATAAGGCCGTTCAAATGAAAGAAGAAAATTCTTCTTTCTCTTTCCCCCTCGGGATTCAGGAGGGAGGGGAAAGGCTTGGGCCTACCTATCCCGATAGGACCCCATAAAAGAACGGGAGCTGTTGAGAGGTTCCATATTATATTGCCGAGACGAAGGGCAGCACTTCTGTACGTGATCGTAGTATGTCACGTCGTCTCGGCCCCGCTGCATCGAAGAGTACCTATGCACTATGTTCCGATTCACTGATAAGGAAGATAGAGTTGGGGTGGGGGTCTACGATGTGGATACTCAAACCCGGGGAGATACATGCTAACTATGGGTAGGAAGCAGGAACCTTTATGTAAATAATTTAGGGGGTTACAGATCTCTTATACTACCATCGATCGACAGAGCGGAACGACCAGAAAAAAGAAGTGAAGTTAGAAAGCCGTATGATAGGTGGAAACTATCTTGTACGGTTCGGGGGGTAATCGGCGTACTCCGATCAGTGGGGGGGAATCTTTGGCTCTATCGAACATACAGGGAATTGGAGGTAGCATTCTACCGATGTCAAGTCATGGACTGGTTTCTTCAGCCCTTTTTCTATGTGTTGGTGTTCTATATGACCGACATAAGACTCGACTTGTTAGATATTACGGAGGTTCAGTGAGCACCATGCCGAATCTCCCTACCATTTTCTTCTCTTCCACTTTGGCCAATATGAGTTCACCTGGTACTAGCAGTTTTATCGGGGAATTTCTCATCTTAGTAGGAGCTTTCCAAAGAAATAGCTTAGTAGCTACATTAGCAGCGCTTGGGATGATTTTAGGCGCGGCCTATTCCCTTTGGCTATATAATCGTGCGGTTTCTGGGAATTTAAAACCCGATTTCCTCCATAAATTCTCCGATCCAAATGGCAGAGAAGTTTCCATATTTATACCTTTTATTGTTGGAGGGGCGACCGTACGTTAAACTACCAAAAAAACAAGGGTAAACCAATGTGATCATGACATTGTAGGTGCTTGCGATGGGACGGATGCGACTTCCCTCAGTTGGTTTGGGTGGCATAGCCCGTTGCAAAAGTCCCCCCCTTTTTTTATCCATTTCTTTACTCTTTAGGGAGCCAAAGCTTGACTTTACTAAACTAATAAAAAAGGCTCGCGCTAGGCGCTTACTTTTTTTAGCTGAGCCATATCTTGCTGGGTGGGACCGATAGAAAGAAAGGACGGGTGGCACATGGTACTTCTCGACCCTGTTTCCGAGGGACAGTTGAACGAGCGACTCATGAATGCTGCCGGGTTGGACGAGCCAATAACTCGAAGGCGTTCGGTCTTTTTTTTTGAGCAAGAATCACAGCCTTACCTTATCTTCACCATGATACGGACTCCAAGTTCTTATGGCAGAGCACGAGGAGATTGATCTTATCATATTGATGATAATGGGAATGGAAACCAGAAGCACGACTGGGGTCTTCGTGGTCCAAGAGAATCAAACCATCAGTAAGAGTAAGGTAAGCATGAGACTTTTTGGTAGTATCGGTGAACCAGATGGCCGCGGCGATGGAATCTGGGACGGAGGACTTGTAGTATCTCTCTAGATCTGGCAAAAGCGAAAGAAGCCCTAACATAATTCGAATGGAGGCTGACGGCTGAGCCCACTCTGGCCTCGCAGGTCAGGCCCTTGTGGTTGCGAGCTGGAGCTGCCATAGCTTATGGCTAGAGCAATTGGAGGGCCCCAGCAGAGATCAAAGTCAGGATAAGGAGCGCGGAGCTTAAATAAAGAAAGGCGGGCGGCAGGGGCAGCGGGCAAGTGCTTGGTAGGCCAACAGCCCAGTGAACCGGGTGGGGCACTCGAAGAAAGGGGGGCACACTAAGCAAGTACGAGAAAGTGGCCCCGCGGAGCTTTCTTAAAAGCAAGGACCACTACGGGAGGTCAAACCAAGGACCTATGGAAGTCGGGGCTCGTCCCCGGTCAATATTGGATCAAACAATAGGGGGCCGTAGCACTGACCCTTTTTTGATTCAATACAATAAGGTAAAAGATCGTACAGTTCCCTATCGAGACAAACTCTCAACGGATCCTCGGCGCGCTGGGCATACCTCTTCCGCGCGTCTTTCTCGTGGCGGGAACAGAACAACAGGGAAAGACCCGGCCGACCCGCCTTTCTTTATAAAGCTCGAGGGCGAGCTTTATTTATTTAAGAGAGAATGGGAAGTGAGTCGAAAGGCTTCCGTTTCCGTTCTTGGTTTGGGGGCTTTCGGGCCCCTCTCGATCTTTTTCGTAGTTGAGAAGGGGGAAGGAGTCTAAATCAATGAACATTAATGAACCATCATTGATGGACGTTGCACATGACACGATCAATTCGACTCAAGGTCCGGCGCTAATAGAAGTTGCTTACTTTCCTAGTAGCGAAGGAAAAGGGCAGGGCTTCTTTCTGTGGGCGGGTCTCATGAGATCTATGCCGGCCGTCGGAATCAAACGAAGGTCGAAGGACCATTCAATTCATGTTGGGGCATAGCGGCGACCTCGCCTGGCGCCATTCCCGGACCTAGCAGCAGACGGGCGGGCCGTGCCTGAATTCAGACCGGACTCTTCTTTGTTTGAGCTGCTCCCACGCGCGCAGACCGGAAGATCTCACTTGTCCTGGACTGGAACAAGTACGTAGAGATCTTCCTGGGCATGTCACCCCATTTAGTAGGGAGGGAGTCTCAATCGGTCTTTTCTAGGATTCCTTATCACGCCACACATGGATATTTTTCCATTGTAAAAGGCCCCCTTGAACAAATTCTTAAAGGTAAGGCTCTGCAAGACCTAAGCCTGCTTCTACGGAAGAGGTTGACTTTGTACCACCCGGAGGTCATATAGATCGGAATCCGGAGCGATAAGAACGAAAGCCCTACCCACAGCTACAACTACTGGCGCTTCAAAAGGCTTAGATTCGTTGGGCGCTACTGAAAGCCCTTTTCTATTTTAGGTCGTCTAATAAGGTAGGTGTAAGCCCCGAAAGCCTTTGGTACTTCGGTAGGGCGAGCAGCCCTTAAACCAAAAAAAAGTGGAACCCTTCCCCTATTTCTTTTATGCATTTCATTCTCTATTTGGCCCACTTCAAACAAAATGAGAAAAAGGGGTCGTCAATAGCATAGCTCTTTCTTTCCCCGGTCTCCGAAAGGAGGAGAGGCCTTCGCATTCCTAATTAATGGGTCGGACGGCTTGCCCCAGCTTGGCAAATCGCATCCCCGCACAACGACGACATGCCCCTTGCCGTTCTCGCTTAGTGTTTCAACGGCTGGGAAGGCAGTCGTAGAAGCAAAGCCTATCGCCACGCCGACCATCAAATACGAGATTGGGCTCCTTCTCAAAGATTTTATGGAATGGCCCAGCCCAAAACAAAAAAGTAAAGTTGTAGTATAGTACGCGATGCGTTCCATTTGTACGAATCGCGAACATACCACGCACGACCGGACGTAGAGCCACTAAGAGCTGGCAGACCAGGCCGGGCGCAGGTTCCAGATCCGAAAAGTCGAGTCTCGGATCAGCCTAGTGCACCAACCACGTGGTACGACGGGCACTCAAAGACCTGGCGAATGATGGCCCACTCCACCCAAGAGCGCTTATGTTATAGGGGAACTCATGGCTGGAAACAACCCTTATGGTTTGATATCTGGCAGGAATAATAAAAAAAAGTCCAGGTTGGTTGGTGAGCCTAGTGATAGGATACTATCTAGCTTGGTTCGGAGAGCACTTGTTGGGTTAAATATCTTTTTTAAGCTAAATGTTACGGCCTAAATGCTGAACTATTGACCCTACTTGTTTGGATGGGTGTTCACCCCAAAGTGTTCCCGGACTGCATGCATACATCCGTAAGTAACTTAGTGCAACATGGCAAATTTCATTGAGAGGAATCAGCAAAGAAAAGAAAAAGAGGTCAACAACATCTTCATGTCTTTTTAGAGATTGTCCCGGGGCTGAGGAGTGTGAATCTTTTTTAGCCAAGAGCTTTTTTGACCGGATGAACCAGCATATAGTGCAAAGCGCCTTTTCGGAAAAGTATAGTTCAAGACAAAGAAAGGTAAAAGCCAAATTCCTGTATCCAAAACGCATGACCCCGATCCGACCTCTTATTCAAAAGCCAAGGATCACGGTGTGAAGAAGAGGAAGAGAGCAGAGGTACGAGAGGAAAGGAAGGCTCTTACCATCGATTCCATTCTTCTTTGTCACTGAGGTCCAAACAGGCCAGAAAGGAAAATCAGATGACGATGATGGTCTGCCTAACTTGAATTCAGCTATTGATTCCAATAAACGTGTTACCAGACCTTCCTTATCGGCGGAGATTGGGTCCGGCCAGTCCCTAGGTCTCCATGAATTGCCTCGTTTGGAACTGTCAAGGGCTTGGGAACCAAAGTAAAGTTCGAGCTCTCCGTGAGCTCATTCGTAAAGAAGATCCCTCCCTAGTGAAACTAAATGTAAACTAGGGAATATATAAAAGTGAAAACAATCACTCAGGTTGTTTGGAATTGCATTGCGGGGGAAGTGAGGGCTAAGTCAGGAGGGCTGGCACTCTTGTGGGAGAAGGAGGTTTCGGTGGTAGTTCTGAGCTATTCCCAAAGGCATATTAATGCTATTGTAGAAATTCGCGATAATCCACCTAGATGGAGATTTACAGGGGGATAGCCGGAAACAGCAAAAAGGAAGGGGGCTTTCTAGTCTAGGAAGGCGATGGGGCGAGATCTCAGTCAACAGCCATGGAAAACAGCCATCCTTAAGCGTGAAGCCCATGAAAGGTTGATCTATCCTTCAATAAGACATCATTCCAGGGAAAGGTCAAAGTCACTCTAAGTCAGCTCCAGAAATCATTCCATGAGCCGTTAGGACAGCAGCCTCCATGCATTAACCTTCAATCACCTCTTAAGCTAGGGCGATCATCTCAGTCATTGTCATTCATCCGCTGTTGAATATGCCTCGGGAGAAAAAGAAGGGAGTACGAAAGAAAGACTTCTTGGAAGACAGGGCCTTTCTTCAATCTAAGCTCAAAACGGAAACTATTGAAAGAGAAGAGAAGTAAGGACGATGGTGGAGTGAAAAAGAAAAGGCTGAGCTGGGACAAAAAAAAGAGCCTAATGATAAGAAATTCAATGATCAGAGATGGATTGCACGTGTAATCATAGTCAAAAAGCGAATATTGATTGAGTCAAGCTCGTGAAAGCGATATCTAATAGAGGCAGGTACAAAACCGAGGATCCATTAATGAATTGTAGAGATCTAGTCGGTATCCATTGATTAAAAAAGACGCAGTGAACAAAAGACATTCGAAATCAGTCGTGCTGTACGGAGAGATGGAGTACTTCACCCTAGAGCAATTCCCCTTGTGCATTGAATATTGTAAACAATGGCTGCTTACCAAAGAAGACAAGGAAGAGTGGTGCAGTCAGAAGATTTACTTCTTCTCGAGGCAAGTAGCGGAGAACTCGAGTTGAATGCTATGTCCGTCTTTTGCTATCCGGCTGAGTAGTTTCCTCAACTTAGGAAGAGTCAAGGGTTCGGGTGAAGGCAAGATGGATCTTTGTGTCCACGCGAATGCGATTCTTTTCTCAATAGAATACGAACCAACTGGACGACGGTTGCTGTGTTGGAGACTACCCGATTCCTCGAGCTAATAGCCCTTTGCTCGATTCCCAGGGCTATACTTATATGGATCTCCACCTGGCGTACGAACCGCACCTACAGCGATTTAAGTGAGGAGGTCTCGGGAGAGCCTGGCGTATTTAGGCCTGTTCGGGTCTGTCTTTGCCACCGTCAAGATCTTATGGCATTTCCGAAATAAGAAGATGAACAGAAGTCCGCAATAGAGGATGAATTCAAGTCAAGAATGAGATCGCACTAAGGTTCAGTTCGAACCGCCCTGCGTAAGAGATTATCTAAAATGGCAAACTTGCGATAAATGGAAGAATTTCCCTCATAGAATTCATTTGTATGTGGGATCGTGTGGTGTCGGATTCCTAAGAACCCGGATAGAAGACTGCAGCGAGGAAATGTAATTGATGCACACGATCTGCCCCTAGTCATCAATCGAAGGAGTTCCAGGAGAGGTGCTTTTACGCGGCTAAACGCGATCTGGTATACCACGTTCACAACCGGTGTAATAATGTACTAAACGACTTCTCAGGTCGACCAAGGAGGCGAAATAAGATGTTTCATCAATCCCGAACCCTAGAATAGATTCTCCGTAGTCGATGTCTCTCCCCGGTCTACCGTCGCAACCTTCACAACGCCTGCTACCGATAGGCTCATAGCAGGGGGTAGCTAACGAGCTAACGATGTTTGGGCTGCGCCTCTTGCTAATGGAACTAATGCATGAGAAGTGCACGGATCACCCCTTTCGTGGAAGAGAAAGAGAGAGAGAAGGGCGGAATAGCCAAAGCGAGGTTAAGTTTGGAAAAGATAAGATGCTGCGCCAGATATTGAATGCAAGGAACCACGTGTGAATCTTATATTAATAAAGATTGGCCTGGTAAGCCAAAAGGGAACGAAGCAGGGGCAGGTGTGTGAATGGCCTTCCCATTTTTCCTTTGATCTAGAACCTATTTCCTATAGATATGGTTCCCTTAATCAACAGAGAATAGAGTCGAATAATCAGTGTAGTGTATTTATTTGCTCTGGAGCTTGGCTTACGAGCCGGGAAGATGCTTTATTTACCATTGTGGCTAAAGGCCTGATCTAAGATCATCTAAAGGATCCCCGCGTTGTTGATAAATTCTCGCCTAGCCACGTGCCACTTACCCGACCCTTCTTTTATGAAAGAATTGTGAAAGAAAGGAAGCCTGGAAGACTTGAATGAAAGGGTTTGGTTGCTAAGTAGACGGAAACGGGGAAGCCAGGACTGATTGGTAAGAGGTAGAGAGCTAGCCTTGACTTACTGGTTCTGGTTGGACTGACTACTGCTGGTTGTTCTGGTTGCTTAAGGCGGTATAGTTGCATAAGAGCAGGAACTTCCTTAGATTGATAACGTGCGTCTACTCCCCTTATTCACGGGGCGAATCTTTAGCTATAGCCTGTATGTAGCTCGGGGACTTTTCCTATAGTCTCTCCAGAGGGAGAAGTTCGATATTATCTTTTTGACTTCCTATGGCCTAAGAAAGGGCTTCTATCTTTGCAAAGGGGCTAAAATGCAAGTGCAATGGTTCAGTTGATAAGCTGGTCTGCTCCGACAACTCATTTAACTAACTCATTCTAAAAGGTAGCGGAGGACGTCTCTTTTGCTCTATCTACTTCTGAGCGTTTCCTTATTGAAAGAGAAGGGGACAGAGAATAGGATGTTTTGACTGGCTATGCCTCACTAGGATCAGTCTTTAGCCTCTAATCAGCCTAGATGAGTAGATTAGACCATGCCAGGTAAAGTGAAAACGCCTGCATCCTCACCTGAAACAGGAACTCTAGCGCGGAATAAGTAAGTTTGAAATCTAGTGCTGATCTCCTCCCTGCGCGACCACCGAGTAGTGGAGCATCGCTTTCAGTCCCCCTTATGGATCTCTCCCATGAGTCTCTTTGTTCTCTTTGCCGCAGATTGTATCACCGGATTGCTGCCCCTACGGCGTATCGGAATGCTTGGCCTTTTCTGCTACCATTGGTTGCATTTCGTAGTCGATCTTGACCTCGCTACACAGACCTCTCTGCCCCCCTTCTTTGAGGGCCCTTTTGCGTACCATTAGGCTCTGACAAGACCTGACTCTGTCTCTTGAAAGGTAGCTCTAGCCGTTGCTAGAAGGTGTATGGATTCTGACTTTGACCAATGGATTGGAATGCAAACGATCTATGACCTATTAAAAGATCCTAATCCAGGGCTTCTACCACATAACAATATAAAGAATAGAAGAAAAGCCTTCATGCGGAAAGGAAAGAAGGGTTTGGCTGGTCTGGTTATTCAATCTGACCACCTTTCCTTTACAACCAGCTCTGCTAAGCACTTCGTTCGAACGAACCTTGACGCTGAAGATCTATTGATGCCAAATCCATCCCTTCCCCGAATTAATAGAGTCAGATCCTCTTGTACATGTACAGACTCCGTTCGGCCTCTCTTTTTTTGTAGCTATAGCAGCAGCGCTTCCAGCATTTCCATTTCCGACCATTTCCTTATCGAGTACAGACTCCGCTCGGCGTATCTTTTTTACTTTGGTTGGGTAGGCACATTTCCAACTATATTCTTACTCCACTATCTGAGGAAGCCGAAAGAGCGCCTTTAACTATACTTTGGGACATCCCTGCGAGAGTCCGGTAACGCAGCAGGATTTTGTTAGATACAATTTGCCTTTATGCAGGGACAACATAAGCAGTGGCTTAAAAGCTCCTTGCCCGGTCGAAGTCAGAAAGAAAAAGGTCACCATTGCCTAAGTAGTAAGCGGGTGCGCCACCGGCCTTTTCTTATTAGTTGTAGGAACAACATCCCCTATTTAGCTTTCGTTTTGGTTGAGTACCGAAGGGGCCGCCTGGAGGCGGGAGTTGAAAGCGAGTTAGCAAGAGCACGTGAGAAAACGAAAGATTGATCGAGAAAAGAAAATAAGTAGGGGCGACCAAGACAGAGGTCTGGGGGAGGGATACCCTTTACTATGCAGGTTTGACGGAATTGAATCTGCAACTGGCATTGGTTCAACTAACTGGCTGACTGCACAGCCTTACTATGGCCTATGGCTTTTCGAAAGCAAGATCCCACCGTTTATCACTCTATAGAAAGAACATCCCATACTTGCTTGCCCTAATCGAATGTTATCCCTTACTAAATCCCCTTTTTTAGCGTATCCTTTTTCATCTAATGTCATGCCGTCTTTTCCAACTCCCTTTCTTCCTGTCTCAGTCATCTCTCTTACCTGAACATAGAAGAGAAGGGGTTAGCGAAATGGACTCCCCCTTATGAGCCCGAAAGCCGTATGAACGAAAGCAGGCAAAAAAGAAAACCAACACAAGTATCGGAAAAGCAACTGGTGAAGGCTGATGTGTGAAACCTCTCTCAGAGGCGAAAATAGATGGGATTATGGCATGTTCTATGACCTTCACGTGGGAGAGAGCCCTTGCGTGTTGTTTTTATATAGCAATTTGGGATTACAGGGGTGGCTCGGCAGTCGGCTTAGGCTTAGAGCGCAGGTGCTTGACAGCCTGCCACTGGTTGTTCTGAACTAATATCATAAGAGAAGGAATTCGACCTTCCCTAGTTCATTCTTTCCTCTTCCATAGAGGGAGAGGTATGGCAGAAGCTTGAACTGGTAAAGAGAGTACCCTTAAGATATGATTGGGAGTCTTCCTCCTCTTTTATTTTCCTCTACTTAGCTTTAGCTGCAACTGGGGAAGCTGCAAAGGGAACACCCGGAAAAACATCAATATCGAGTAAACCGCCTAACTGGAAAGCAACTTTGCCGTACCGAGGATCTCGTAACGGTAGCAGGGTACACCTGTTCAGCGCACCACCACACCATTCTGATGCTGCCTCAAGATCAGTTGGAGTCACTATATAATGTTGATTTTTCCACTTTCTTAGCCTGTAAAGGCTAAAGAACGAGATGCACCAAATGATCCGCTCTTTCATCCTTCTTTCATATCCTACATCTATGAAAAGAAGGTATGATTCTTGCCCGACCGGGCACCATCACCGGAAGGAGCTCATGGGGGCTTTTAACACCCGCATAAGCCGTCTGCAAGGACAACGAACACAGTTTCAAATACAGCGCCGTAAACATCCCTCCAGATTTCCTGTAAAGCGCCTCTTTCGAGAAGAGGTATGCTGCAAGACAGACTTCCTAGTCGTAGGGCAGGAGCGGAGAAAAAGCATAGGTTCCGCTAAGGGTTGCAGTCTCGGGAAAGCGAAAAAAGCAGCTACTTGACTCTTTGGAAAAACAGGTTTCCAAACCTCTCCTTAGCCGTTTAACCACCTTTTATTCCTAAACGAATAGAATAGGCGCCTCTCGGGCGATATCCTACTTCTCGGCTGAACTTCGTTCCTTGTTGCGCACTTAACCTTCTCCCTCCCTAGCTAGAGCTACTCTAGCTGAAAGACCAACTCGAGCACACCAGCATATCGCTGCCTATGATCAAGAAAGGTAGCATACCTAGCTTATCGACCCCGTCTCGCGTATCCGTACTAGCCAACTAATGCTAAAGCCCAAGGTGGAAGGCAGATAGTCCAGGTTGTTCTCTTATGGTGATTTAAAGAAAGAAGATCATGAATATTAGGTAAGGCTTTCCTCAACCGGTTTAACCGGTAACAAACCCAATCGCTGCGCTCCTATAACGCAGGCTAGCTGCTTAATTAAACAAGAGCATATCCCTTTTAATAGGTGTAATAGTGAATAGGCTAGTCTAGACTAGCAAATACAATGAAGTTGAAGTTATAGTAGGTATTCTAGTTTAAAAATACACCATCACCAATCAGACAAGACAAGACGATAAGACATTCAATCAATCAGACATTGGCAAAAGAGATATTGGAAAGAGAGAGTCTCCCCGAAGAGAAGGAACCAACCGGCCGTGGTAAAGAGAAGTACAAGAGGAGCTGCTAACGAACGATTGGGATTGGCGGGATCCGTACCTGTACAAGGATAGGCCAAAGGAAGGGTAGACGCGGAAAAGAGAATAGATCACTTCTTCCTCTGTCGAGTTATTCCATTCCTCACTTATCTCCATTCTTTCTGTCTTCTTTCACTTCCTGAAAACTTTTTGTGCCGGGGAAGGAGGTGATTGACCTTGGCAGTTCATAACCATTTCTCGTTAGAAGAAAGATTCCTACGACCACTATACATGTGATTGGACTAGTTAATTATGTTAATCAAGAAGTAGCCCTTCCTTAAGCGTCCGTTCACCTCAGGCAAAGAATAAGGATTCCCTTGCTTCGTAGACAGGGTTTGTGTGAAATGAGCAGCTTAGTAGGGAAAAGAGAATTCCGTATCTCAACTCAATAGGTCAACCCGAGTCATCGCTATATGGTATGAGGAGTATGATAGCGCGAATAGCACAAGGAGGAAAGAGGGGAGTTGACATTGATTTCTATCGCAAGGAAGTTTGAAAGCTGGAGTCTTCAAAGTCAGCCTGTTAGAAAGACCTTTTCTTTTTAGCAAGTTCCTTGTCATCTAGAGGGCCAGTGGAAGTACAATCATATAAGATTTGAACCTCCTCCATTCCAATAGATCCTAGTTCCCTTCCGAGTGCATCATCAAAAGATGGAAATGGAATCTTTGTGGATGTTCACTCTGTACTTGAATCAACATCACATTCAAAAGGAACTAAACCCCTACCTGATCCATATTCGTACCCTGCCTCTCAGTGGACTGTGAAAGAGAAAAAGTCAGATTCCAAATCCCTATGTGGTAAAAAAGAGAGATTCGCGGAGATAGCACATGGCTGCTTTCCGATTCAAAAGTTGTAGGTTACTTGGGGGAAACGTTTGGAACAGAGAACTCACAATCATACAGCGTCGCATCCTCAAGGGATTGAGGAGGAAGGGGAGGTTCTTGAAGATGACAAAGAACCAACATAGTAACATCCAATTAGAAACAACACGAAAGTTGTCCCTTTTTTATGGAGATTTGTCCGTTACAAGGACAGACAGAAGAATATATTTTATCCCCTTTCTACTAAATCTAGAAAGAAGATTAGACGTGACTCTGGTTCGGATACGCTTTTGTCAAACTCTTCCTCAAGCAAGGCAGCTGATCAGCCATGGAAGGGTTTGTGTGAACCATCAAGTAGTCAACAGGATTCGTTGGAAAGTCTCTCCTGGCGATCTAATCTCCTGGAAGGAGAATGACGTGAGAACCCACGAGAAGATCAGGAGATCCCTATATGTCAGGTTCTTAGTCGATAAAGTCATAGGGGGCTCTCTTCATCGTCCGATCAGGGTGTGGAGAAGAAAAAAAACCAGGTGGTACCGAAACCTCCAAACTAAGCAGCAGTGGCGCCAGCTACTCCAATCCAAGTTCTTGAACGAGTTACGCTCTTCTGTGCAAAAAGAAGACAGGAGGGAAGTTAAAATCCTGGTCCAAAAGGCCCTATTTAAGTTAAGTAAGGACTAGTGGGCTAGCTAGAGGGGGTTCCAGTGCTTTGGGGTTTCAGTGAACGGTCGATCCGCGGGTCTCATTGAGAGGCCTTTCTGTATGAAGAGAAGATTTTTCGATCTACCGTGCCTCAACTAGATCCATTTCTTACTAGTCAAGGAAAGCAAGCTAAGTCCGATTCATGAAGAGAGCTGAGACGGCCTCGTGCTGGATAAGGAAAGAAAGGGAGCAGACCCGTTGAGTTGGATTGGATTCCACGGTTAGGAAATCAATTGCTAAGCTGGTCATGAAGAGCGCTTCCTTGGGCTGCTTGACCTGATCGGATGTTCTACTGAGGCTTTGTCGTCGGCTTACGGGATGAATAGAGGAGTCTTCCAGACTAAGTCTGAGTGAATCAATGAGTTAGCCTGCTAGACCGAAGGACTCTTCTAAAGAAGTTGCTGAACCAGGTGAATCAAGTTGCGTCCGATATACCGGGAAAATATAGAAGGCCCTTTTTCTTTCATATCGATCTAGTTCGGCGTAGAAAAATCCATCTGCACTACCGGCGAAACATAGAAAGTCCATTTCTATTCCTACCGACCGGCCTCGGCGGAAAAGACTCCATCTCGTATATCGAGAAAATGTAGGAGCGTGATTTCCATTCTGAGCGACCCATCTCAGTCGAGAAAAAGCCTTATCATAAGGTGCGTTGGTTCCAGCAAATCAAAGGAAGATTAGAGATTCGCTAGCTGCCCATTGACCCGCGAATGATTGACCAGATAAGCACCAAAAAATGAGCTTTTCCATCTATAGCCGACGCACTTTTGTCTGTCGAGCTGGCTCCTTCAGAAGGGAGATTGATGTTATAGAATTTGTCCCTATAGCAGCAAACGGAATTGTCTTTTCTTTGTCCACTATCGATAGGAGTGGAGAAGCTCTCTTTCGAAGTCTACTCAGGTATTGACCATCGGCGATTACCTGTTTTCTACCATGAACTGTTCTTTTGGCCTATCCATACACTTCTAATTCGAATCCCATGCATTAGCTGCACTTCCTCGACCAAGACTCCTTCTTCGGCGTCTAAAAGGGAGCCTCCTGGGTTGATTCAAGCTGGGATGTACGCCTCCTAAGCTACGCCCAAGTATAAAACAGAGGTACTAGCTCGGGCGAAGTACCAAGTCTTTTCTATGATGAAAGGATGAAAGCTGGCTGTCAATTGACTAATATGAAGCTTCCAACTTCTTTCTTGACTGGCTGAATTGCGAAAGATAAGACTAAGGCTTCGAACCTCCTTAGCAGAACTTTGAAGCATTTGGTTACACAGCCACTTTACAAGATTGAACTCATCTTCCTGTTAAGGGATAGGCATTTACTCGGGCAGGCACCAGCTTTCACAGATATATAGTAAGGACAAAGGACTCCCTAAAGACTATAACTCTAGACTCAGAGACATAAAAAGAGAAGCATTTTTAAAATAGGCAGAGAAGAAGGGAGGATGAACAGAATTAGCAACGGAGGAAGCCATAAGTGTTCAAAAAGAAAGTATGAAATGAGATCTTATGGGTGGATGGATGTGCAGGTGCTTTCGGCACATTTATATATAGTAGGTTCTTCCCGCGGCCAGGCATAGCCCAGCAAGGGGCCTAAACGCAGTTCCTTACTACTCTTCCATAAGACTGGACCTAGAACCCCTTAACTAAATCGATAGCTTACCTTGAACTTTCCTCACGGCCTGAAGCCGATCACTCGTACTGAATGCTTTAGCAGGGCCTTCTCTCCCTCTGCTTCAATCCCTGCTTGCCCTTTTGCCTTGCCTTTCTTACTAGATTACCTTATAAAATCTTGTCTTTCCTTTCGGGGATTACGCTACCGCCCCTTACAATAGGAATTCATGACATAGTTTCTCTAAGAGGAGTCTAGAGTTAGTTGATATAAGTCACAAGTCGTAGCGTAGCCAAATCCTAATTTACATTGAATTCCCTAAACAGTCGTAAGCCCGTATCTAGCTTTTCGCTGATAAAGAGACTAGGAGCCTTTTTTTTAGTAGTAAATGCCTAAGTTTGGTTTTTCCCCTCTCTGGTTGGTTTAATGTGTTTACAAGCTTCTTGGCTTCTAGTATACCTACCTACTCTCATGGAAGAAGGGCGTAGGTCTCGCAATTCCCTCTGACCCGGAGGAATGATAAAGTCTGACGAACCTTATCTTGTATTGCTTCCGAGGTCTGCCTTCCTTGATTGAGCCCTAAAACTGGCACCGGTGGTTGAATATCAAATAAAAGCTAGTTTTAGACCCCTAACGGGTGATTCGGGCCTCTAAAGTCTTCTTTTTCTTTACAAACATCGGCCTCAGAGAAGAAGACATGCAGAGATCAACGAATCCAGGGGAAAGAAGAAGAGAGCTAGCCTACATGCTTGCGTCACTGTCTTTTATATCATATACCCTAGGGTTCATTGGTTCAAGTGGACGGCTTAGTAAGTGATTTGTCTTGTCTCGGGTGATCTCAAACAGAGAGGTTTCTCGGTAAGGCACAATCTATCGCACATATGATGGGGTGTGGTGTGAACTGGCATTCAAGGCATAAGAAACGGCGTGTGGCCCGTGATAAAAAGGCCTCTTCCTTAGAGTGTAGCCCGAAATAGGCTCGCGACAGTCGGGACTTTCGTTAGTGAAGCACCAACTTACTAATGATGGAGTAGGAAGGTGATGGGTAACCTACTTGAATTCACCCTTCATCTTCTCAATCGGGGTAGGAAGTTGACTTCATCTCCGGTTACCGTCCGTCACGGGACCGCTGTACGTATACAGCCGTGGTCCGCACTAGGTTAGGAGCCTGGGGCCCGACAACTACTAAAAACAACCAATCGATAGATGGATTTCGGAATCGATCTCACACTTCCTCTCACACGTCATTTTTGAGGCGGATAGACCAATATTGACTACTTTCTGGTCTGGTTTCTGGAGACCTATTCTTTATATTGGAAGATCTTCCACCTCTCTTCGCCGAGCGCGGAAACCCCTTAGTTTAACGAGTACTTCGCTTATCCCGGAGCGCATGTTGCCATCAATACCCCTCTGCCTTAGCACTGGCTGTGCCTGAAAGACATCAGTCAAGGTAGCCATTTAGCACCGCTCTTTTTGAAACCCGAACCATAACTCGGCCCTACCGTACCTTGGAGTGCTTTGGATCTGTCTCAACCCTTCAATAAGCCCACCTTACGGAGATTCTATCACCACCGGGGCCCTACTACGGCACGGTACTCTACCGAATTCCTAGGCAGACTCTCGCCTTAAGCTTTCTAACTCGGTATAGATCGATTGAGCCAACTCAATCCCGAGCAGCAGCAGTTGTCAACCAGAACATAGCGCTATCGCTACGGACCTTCGGTTTAGGCATGCCCCTACACCACCGATCAAAGCCTAGAAAGCAATAATGTGTTAAGCAAAGAAGAAATTGAAAAGAAGAATTTCGGGACCGCTTGAACCAGGCAAAATCTCATTTCTTCTCTCACGTAATTTCCGAAACAAGGAAAATCGGATAAATCACCCCAAAGAAAGAAACCGGGGTGAAAAGGCTTCAGTTCAACAATATGCCGAATGGATGGACTAAAGAGAGACTCCAGGCCATAACATGGGCGAAGGAACTTTTGAGAAGACCGATACAACGTGCCGTCAATGCCAAAGTCAAGACAGGAAGAGAGGAATTCCAGTCCACTGAAGAGCGGAGAGAAGGATCTGATGTTACAGAGCAACCTTTTTTCTAGACCCGTGCAATTACGATTTCGACGTACTCTCGCGTCGCCAAACTCCGTAAATTGGACACGAATCACTCGGAATAGATCTTTTTGAAGAGCCACTTTTCACTATTATCTTAAATAATAAAGCACTTTTTTATATTATAATGGGTCCTTTTACGTGCCAAAAAGCCACGTTTTGAGCTCATCTAGATGATTCATCATAATCGCTTGTTATATGCTCAACACAAGTCACAAATGTTTATATCCTTATTCTGTTCCGAAAAGAAAGAGTATGCTTTGATTAGTCCTGGTCAAAGCTTTGAAAGACCTTCTTTCTGACTCTCGAAATAGCTTATATAACGATATAAGTAGATAAGACCATTCTTTTAGTCGATCGTCAAGGTTAGGCGCTCGAGATAGCAGTTATCCATCATCGATAGGTCGTGTTCCACTCCTCCAAGCGTATCCCTTTCGAACCTCCTGCAATGAGCCTACCCCTTGTCTGCCTTTTCCTCTGCTAATTAATTAATCAAATGATGGAAAGAACCCGCTGTTCAAGGATCTTGCAGGTATGGCAGCTTAGCAGCTAACGAATGATCGACCGGGACCAGTCCTCCTAACAAGAGAGACGCGCCAGAAGGGTCTGGTGTTGGCGAGAAGGGTATGTATGGCCCGAATAGCGCTGTTGGCGGTAGTACCAATCTCCGTAAGTCAGCCTGAGAAAGAGCTAATTGCCGTGCATGCACTGGTATGGGATTTGGGAGACTATGGAATCTCGTTCCAAAGCGATCGCTATCTTTTTCTTTCTTGCTTTCTTGTTGTCTTGAATTGTTATAGAACGGCTTTATATCAGGTATAGTAGGTAGGATGAAGTGGTATGAAGCGTTAGTGGATATAGCAAGTGTGCCGGGGATGCGGCTCGGGCGTAGTAGGTCTGGACGCCTAGCATGAAAGAGCCTTCTCTGGCTCTGGTAGCGGCACTATACCTTAGTCTCTCTCTAGCTTCCAGTCTATATAAAACGTAGTAGTTAGCAGAGGTCAGTCTGTCTGCCGCTTCATAACAGAGCCGTTATTCCCGGCTGGCATAGAAGTCTCTCGCGCGGGCGAAGGAGATGCATTTCTGGTACTGGTAGTATTGGACAAGCTCTCAGGGAATAATCTATTTCTTTCTTCTTTCTGCCTTTCTTTCCCATGACGACTAGGAACAGGCAAATCCAAAATTTCACTTTGAATTTCGGACCTCAACATCCTGCTGCTCATGGTGTTTCACGATTAGTATTGGAAATGAACGGAGAAGTGGTGGAACGTGCGGAACCACATATTGGATCACTCCAGTGCGGCACGAAGCCGCTGATGCCGAGTCGGCTCCTATGCCGCTAGCTATGCCCTGCTTGGTCCCCCGGTACGGTGGAGGTTCTGTAGCGCGTCATGAGCACCGGGCTAAGGGGCGGTTGAGCAACTCAAGCGAACCGCCCTACCTTACTTACATAGGGACAGAAGGGAGAAGGTTGTGAAGGTGGCCTCGTTATCCACACCTCCGGTCGGATGAATGGAGGACCGACCGACCCGGGTTTCACGAGCGTTGGCGGGCTCTGGAGTGCCTGTCAAGGGCGCTAGCGCATACCCCGGGGTGATCATCACCACCTGCACCTTACATCTCGGCACAGTGGAACGTGTAACCCGCCTGCTGTTCCATTCAACTACATTTGTTCCTGTAATCCATAGCCTAACAGAACGCAGCAGCGAGGGACAACCCGCCCATACAGCCAGCGGGGAGGATGGCACTACTGGCAAAGACCGTCTGGCGAAAACGCCGCAGGCGCGAAGCGTGGTAGGCCTGCGCCGGGGGAGCATAGCATAGTCCGGAAAGGGAGACCGGACGGTGGAAGAGCCAGGGGAGGCCGGGTCATTTGACGGAAATGGAAGGCTTTTCCCTATTCGAGAAGGCCCTTAAAGGGAAGTGCATTAATTCTTGGAAAAAGAGGGAACGAGCCTATAAATAGAAAAATGCAATAAAGCAAATTCAATGATCAATGAATAGATAGGTACAAC